CTTATGAATTCGGGTCAATTGAATCTCAACTGTTCAAATAAAGTTTGTCTCTTGAAGAAGTAAATGAGTTATATTGAGTTCTATTCTATTAGAATAGAAATATTTTGAATATTTCAAATTGTTAAATGTAATTTAATATTGTTTAATGTATTTATATATATATATAATATATGTTATCATATGTCTTTTTTTATTCCTTACTTGACAACAGTAAGAAATTAAGTAATAAACTGAGAAAAAGAAAAAAAGAATAATCAATGGAATAAAAGAAGAAATGTCCCGGCCAGTACTTAACCAGTACTTAAGCAGATCAGGCCGGGAAAATAAACCTTTCGTATAAAATCAAAGAACTAAGATATTCTTTCTATTGAGGAGATCCGTTTTGAGTCATTATCTATATTGAATTCCTGATCAATTTATTTTTTCTATTTTTTTCTTATTTTTCTTATATTTCTTATACATATTTTTACATATTTTATTATATATAATATATTTTTACTATAATAAATATATATCTCTTAGTATAAATATATACCTTTACTTTTATTTTATTTAAATTATTTTATCTAAATATTAAATACTTTGTTTAAGTTTAAATTTTAATAGCTATTTAAAAAATTTCTATTATTTATTAGAATATTTTTTTTATTAAAATAGAATAATATAATAAAATAAATAATAATAATAAAGTTAAATAAGATTAAATAAATAAAAATAAAATGAAAAAATAAAATAAAGAGAAGAAGGTGGATTTTTATCAATCTTTATTTCACGTGTTACATCACATAACAAATTTTCAATTTGGAATTAGGAGAGATGGCTGAGTGGACTAAAGCGGCGGATTGCTAATCCGTTGTACGAATTATTTGTACCGAGGGTTCGAATCCCTCTCTTTCCGCTTTCTCTGATCACTTGGTATTTTCGAATTCGAAAAGATTCTCATCCCTTGATTTTATCATAGTTAAATGTATGAAACAAATAAGATTATTAAGAATTAATTTAGAAAAAAGCAAAAAAAAACTAGAAATTTTTTATTCCTCACGTCCAGGATTGCGTCCTGGATCATTAGATAAGAATCCAAAGATAAAAAGGGAAACAAAGAATATCACTACTGTGTAAACAAAGAGTTTGAGAGTAAGCATTACACAATCTCCAAGATCATTTTTTTTTGAAAAAGGGGAATAGATTGCCTATTTTTTACCACATATACCATTTTTTTTTTGTTTTGACACCCCAAAAAATGAAAAATAAGACGAATTTTTTTGTAATAAGATTTTGATTCATTCGTTACCCGAAATTTCTTGTCATATCAATAATTAGGTATTGTGGAGTACCTAATAGTCCATACTCACCGGAAGGTCAGAACGGGGAAAAGGCTGATCCAAATTCATCGCTGCGGTTATTCATTCAATATACAAGAATTTCTATTTTTGAATCGAGGGTTCGTAATGTAAGACTTATCTGATCTTATCAATTTTTATAATTTTTTTTATCGAATACATCATCAATTTAGCAGAGTATTAAAGATTTCATCGAAAACTTACAGTGGCTTGCCAAACAAAGGCTAAGAGAAAAAAGAGTACAGGTATGACAGGCATAACATCTACGATTGGATTGAAAATGGCATAAGCTTCGGGCAATTTGGCGAAGAAAAAACTACTCGAATAAAGGACAGAATTAAGACAGATACCGATTAAACTAAAGATATTAAGCATAACAAGCATTTCGTTCTTGTGGATTAGATAATTTTGAGTTATTTTTATAAGGGAAAAATGAAAAAGGCAGATCAAGAAATCCTTCTTTTTCTTCGGTTCGGACTTTCCCAAATAAAAAATCCCTCCCCCCATTATCATTCTAAAATGAGAATATAAGGAATTCAACTTTCATACAATATCTTAATTGAATTCTATGTAATGATCAATGAATTTTTTTGATTCTATATCTACATGTCTTGAATCCTAGCAACAAAATATCCCATATGTTTTTGTGTATTTGGGTTGGGATTGACGAATAACCAATACCAATATTAGTGTTGATTAATATCGAATAGAAATCAAAATGGGGCGTGGCCAAGCGGTAAGGCAGCGGGTTTTGGTCCCGTTATTCGGAGGTTCGAATCCTTCCGTCCCAGATCGTTTTTCATGAAACGAAAGATGGGATCACACTGCATTCCACATGAAACAATAATTTGTTAAAGGGAAAAATCTTTTCTTATTAATTTTCAGAATGGTTCTAAGAATCATATCTGAGAATTCGTTTGGTTTCTCACAAACGGAATCAAGTGTCAAATGTGGGTAAAATTGAATATCTTTATTTTCATTCAATTCATATGATAGAATATGGGGTTAAATTAAATAAATTCGATCCTTGCTGACCCTTATACGGATAAATACTTATTTATCCATAGATAGAAATATTATATACCGGTTGAACCAATGACTATTCATGATTTTATATTGAATCAATTCCATACCGCTTTGAAATTTCAATTAGAGGAATGTTATGGTAAAACTTCGTTTGAAACGATGTGGTAGAAAGCAACGTGCGACTTGAAGGACATGGTCGGCTGTGGATTTTTACATCCGCCATCTTCTATAGTAATGAAGATGCTCTTGGCTCGACATAGTTTGTTCTGTTCTGCCCGGAACCTAATTTGTGTTGGGTTATAAGTAAATAGTACATGATGAAGCTCGAGAAGAAAGGATTGATTCATTTTTCAAGGGAAAGAATCTAGGGTTAGTGAAAATCAATAAGTTAGACCAACTCTGTAAGTATATCCTCACTATATATAAATTCTAAATCGAAAGGTTCAAATTCAGAACAAGTTTGAAAAGTCAAATTTTCCGAAATTGGTAAAACTATTTCGATGAAAAGTGTATCACAAGGGAATCAATCATTCATATTCTATTTATATAGAAAGAAATAACAAAAAAAGGTATGTTGCTGCCATTTTGAAAGGAATAAGGATCCCCGAGGTAATGTCTAAACCCAATGATTTCACAAAGCAAGGATAAAGGATTCCGAAACAAGGAAACACTATTTTCAATTGTCTCAACAATTGGATCAGACTGAGGAATAAAAATAGATTCGAAATGAGACAAACAAAAGAGTTTAGAGACGGCTCAATAAATGTCTAAGGATTCTCTTGTCAGAATTACCCAACTTGAGTTATGAGTATGAATGAGATTTCTTCCTTTTTCTGTAAGGAAGAAGAAAAAAGTACTCAATTCAAATTATAGTAAAATTCATGATTTTATGGATCCACTTGCTATTATATACAGAAATTGGAATCATTTTTCTCGAGCCGTATGAGGAAAAAACCTCCTATACGTTTCTAGGGGGGGCATTGTTTATTTACATCTATCCCAATGAGCCATCTATCGAATCGTTGCAATTGATGTTCGATTCCGAAGAGAAGGAAGAGATCTTCGAAAAGTAGGTTTTTACAATCCGATAAAGAATCAAACTTATTTAAATGTTCCTGCTATTCTATATTTCCTTGAAAAAGGTGCTCAACCTACAGGAACTGTTTATGATATTTTAAAGAAGGCAGAATTCTTTAAAGAAAGAACTTTGAGTTAATTAAAGGAAAAAACAAAATTATTAAATAAATAAAATAAAGTAGGGAAGGGTAACTAGTATCTATCCTTGTGTAATTATTTCTATTTACACACCATTTTCCTTTTTCTTGCTTTATTCATATTTTGGTGGGGGAATTGAATTTAACAACAAACAAGGGGTTAAGCTTGCTTATCGTACTTTTATTGATTGAATAAACCGGGGATTTTTTATTTACCCTTTCCTTAATTTTTTCCATTCCAATTTCTTATTTATGTTGTGCCAATCCAACACAAGTCTTTATTTTATTTACTTGATTTACTTTCTCAACATTGCTTTTATATTGACAATGGTGTATCGAACAAATATAATTCGATCGTAGATAAATAGGGCTGTTTATCCCCACCCCATATTGATTTTTTTTGTTTCTTTCACTCAAATGATGGGTTTGCCTTGCTGCATTTACTCTCATACAAGATGTATTTTCTTAGGGAAAATCAAAAAAGAATTTGATAAAAAATGGGTGGTCTGCCATAATTTTTACATTTCGATTAGGAATATTTTTAATCCGATCTGCTAACTTTGGTATTTTGTGTTTCTAATTGATCAGAAAATCTTTCTTTTCGATGTGTTGCTAGTTCAATGTTTTGATAGGGTCGTGCAGTGCAATTCAATTGATTTTTATATTTTGATCGTATCTACATATCCTATTTATCCGGGTTGCTAACTCAACGGTAGAGTACTCGGCTTTTAAGTGCGACTATGATCTTTTACACATTTGGATGAAGCAACAAATTCGTCCAGACTATTGGTATAGTCTATAAGACCACGACTGATCCTCAAGGGTAATGAATGGAAAAAACAGCATGTCGTAATAAAATTGAAAATCTAATAAAATAATAAATTTATTTTATTAGATTTTCAATTTTATTAATTTATAATTTATTTAATTTGAAATGAAAGTCAAAGTTAAAGTAGAACTTTGAGTTTATCCTTACCGGATCATTACAGTTCCAAAAGATTGTTTTGATTTTTGGAAGGGGACAAAAGAAATTCACATTTACAGTTGGGTCTAGTGAATAAATGGATAGAGCTCTATGGCTCCAATTCTGGTAAAATAAAAAGCAACGAGCTTATGTTCTTAATTGGAATGATTACCCGATCTAATTAGACGTTAAAAATGAATTAGTGCCTAATGCGGGAAAGAGTGGGTTCTCCTGTGAGTGAACCATTGATTTTTTCTTTTTTTTTTTTCAGAATCCTAATTATTCTTTATTATGGATTATAGACGGATGTGTAGAAGAAACAGTATATTGATAAATAGAATTTATTCCAAAGTCAAAAGAGCGATTGGGTTGCAAAAATAAAGGATTTTTTCTCCTGTTGTAATTATAACGAACATAAACCAATTGGATAGAAAAGGAAGGTAAAAAGATCTGTTG